GAAACATAAAATATGTAATAGTGTAAATACAACAAAATAATACATTAATAGTCTAAAATCCTGTTGAGCTGAAGGTTCTCCCAGAGGTTAAGTTTAGACTCAATATTAGACATGTCCGTACTAGTAGTTAAAATACAAGTGGTCATATTTTCTTTAAGGTAAAAAAAATTACTCGAGGTATTCCTGTTTCCGGGGGGTTTACAGGAGTGTTAGATATCTCGGGGGTTTAGGGGGGTAGGGGGGTTTACGCTAAAAAACCCCCAGGGGGCACCTTGAATATCTTTCGAGTAATACTTGTTATTTATGCTCTTGATATCAGTTATGCTACTCTTTTAAGAATATCTTTCAATCATTTAACATCATTCGCGGCTGGCAAGGAAATGTGCTCCCTTAATATATTAGGTAGGATTGATGCACTGTGAAATGCCAGTCGAAAGGAAAGAGAAAAAAGGAACCAAATGCACTGTGGAGTGAACGCCCGGCTTGGTGGGTAACGAGTCGTATGGTTTCCACCATTAACTTATGCAAGCGTCGATGAAAGTGTAAGGAATGATACCAGGTTATGGCCCTGAAGTAGGAACCAAATGCCAGGAATAATTCACAAGGAGCGACCCCCACGAATACTTGTCCCTCACCTTCAATAACCGTTGGCATTAAGTTATGAGCTTGTTGGTGGGCTCTTACTGCTCATATTTGAGGGAGAAATAGAGATGTAAGATACACGTATAACTTGACAGGTGGGCGGGGGAGTTCGGTCTTAAATTTCGTTTTGACTTCAGTGATAAATGGAATATTGAAGATTTGACTAGAATGCGTATGTCTATCTTAGTGTAGTGTTGATGAATGAATGGGAAACTCCTAGATTTGTCAACTTTCTTTAATGTCGGAAAGCATTATTGAAATGGTTAATAAAAATGTATGGTGTAAATACATATATGTACTAATCAACAAAGAATAGTTTAAAGTAGAATCCTAGCTTTGGGAGCTAGGGGTGGGAGTTAAAATCTCCCTTCTTTGAGCATCAGGGAGGAATTTAACCTCCGTCCTACGGTTTACAAGACCGACGTTCTAACGCTGAACTACAAGTGCAGTTTAGGCTAAAAAGTGTATTCTCAACCCACCCCGCAGCAGGTATCAAGAGTAAAAAGATGCTGAAATAAAGTACGGAGGCAGCCTGGCCGATGATAATGAACGGATGTTCTACTGGTATACCTCCGATTCATGTAAGAATTATAACATCGGAGATAAGCGCTCAAAACAGGAACTGGGCGAAGGGGCGGAAGGTAAGGGCTCGCTGTTTAGAGGTATGAAGGATGGGGATAAGTATAAGCACGAGGATGGATGCAAGCAAGGCAAGTACGCCGCCTAGCTTGTTAGGAATGGAGCGTAAAATGGCATATGCGAAGAGAAAGTACCACTCGGGCTTAATGTGGGGGGGTGTAACTAGGGGGTTGGCTGGGGTAAAATTGTCTGGGTCTCCTAGGAGGTTGGGAGAGAATAGCGCAAGGGTTGTTAATGCAATGAGTAGGGCTGCAAATCCAAGGAGGTCTTTGTAAGAAAAGTAGGGGTGGAAGGAAATTTTATCTGTATCGGAATTTAGGCCGAGGGGGTTGTTCGAGCCTGTCTCGTGGAGGAAGAGAAGGTGGAGCATAGTGGCCCCTGCAATTACGAAGGGGAATAAGAAGTGGAAGGCGAAGAACCGTGTAAGGGTAGCGTTGTCTACGGAGAAGCCCCCCCAGATTCATTGAACTAGCTCATTCCCAATATAGGGAACGGCCGAGAGTAGGTTAGTAATAACGGTAGCTCCTCAGAACGATATCTGTCCTCAGGGCAGAACATAACCTACGAAAGCGGTCATTATTACTAGCAATAATAAAATTACACCAATATTCCAAGTTTCCTTGTAAAGATAAGAGCCATAATAAAGTCCCCGTCCGATATGGGCGTAGATGCAAATGAAGAAGAAGGATGCTCCATTGGCATGTATATTACGAATAAGCCAACCGTAGTTAACATCCCGGCAAATGTGTGCGACGGATGAGAAGGCGGTGGCAATGTCTGATGTGTAATGTATTGCCAGAAAAAGGCCTGTTAAAATTTGGGCCATCAAACATAGTCCTAAGAGGGAACCGAAGTTCCATCACACAGAGATGTTAGAGGGGGCGGGTAGGTCTACTACCGCGCTGTTCACCATTTTTAGGAGGGGGTGGGTTTTCCGGAGGCTAGCCATTAAAGGAGGTTTCTGTAGTTGAATAACAACGGTGGTTTTTCAAGTCATTAGTCCTGGTTAAAGTCCTGGTGGAAATCATGAGCTATATCATAATATGTTTATTGTTGGGTCTGGTCTTAGGTTTAGTTGCAGTTGCTTCAAACCCGTCTCCTTACTTTGCTGCTTTGGGCCTTGTAGTTGTGTCAGGCATGGGTTGTGGGGTGTTAGTGGGGTACGGGGGTCCTTTCTTGTCGCTAGTTTTGTTTTTAATTTACTTAGGGGGAATATTAGTTGTGTTTGCTTATTCGGCAGCTTTAGCTGCTGAGCCTTACCCTGAGAGTTGGGGAGATCGATCGGTAGGGACATACATAGGAATTTATGTGGTAGGGGTGGTAGGGGTCTCTAGCCTGTTTTGGGGGGGATGATACGAGTTAAGTTGAGTCACGGTGGACGAGCTTGTGGAACTTTCTGTGTTACGGGGGGACATGCAGGGAGTTGCAGAGATGTACTCGAAGGGAGGGGGAATATTAGTGGTGGCTGCGTGGGTGCTCCTTCTTACTCTGTTTGTGGTCCTCGAGTTGACTCGGGGCCTAAGCCGGGGGGCGCTCCGGGCTATTTAATCAATAAAAATTACTATGGCCAGGGCGATGGTGAGGAGGAAGAGAACAAGGTAAACTTTAATTAGTCCTCGCTGTGCATTGCTTGTGGCTTTAATAAGGGGTGCATTCAAATGATACGCGGCTTTGGGGCCAACCTTCTCTATTCAGGTCTGATCAACCATTTGGCTAGCAATCTTCTGGCCAAGCAAGAGGTTAACCTTGGGGATGAGGCGATGGGTGACTAGGGGGAAAAATCCTAATATGTTAGAGAAGTGATGAGTGGATGGTTGGGGGGAGACTTTGTGTTGTTTGGTGGTTAAATAGGCCAGGTCGAGGGCAATTAATAGCCCTAGGATTGTAACGGCGAGCGCAGCTAGCTTTATGTCTAGAGGTATAGTTATTACGGGAGTTTTGAATGGGTGGATATGAGACGTAAGTAGTAGACCGGCAACAATGCTACCCCAGGCTAGCCGTTTAATTGGATTAATAACTGCTGGGTTATTTTCGTTGATGGGGGAAAATGAATTAAATCGGGGGCGGACTATGGAGACATAAAAGATGACTCGGAGGCTGTAGACAGCTGTAAAGGAAGTGGCTAGGAGAGTTAGGGCGAGGGCTCAGGCGTTTAGGTAGGATGTGTTTAAGGCTTCAATGATAGCATCTTTGGAGTAAAAGCCTGCCAGGAAAGGGGTGCCGGTTAGGGCCAGGCTTCCAATAGTAAGGCAAGAGGAGGTAAAGGGCGCTAAATGATGTAATCCCCCCATCTTTCGGATGTCCTGTTCATCATTAAGACTATGGATAATTGAGCCAGAGCATAGGAAGAGTATCGCTTTGAAGAAGGCGTGAGTGCAGATGTGAAGGAAGGCCAGCTGAGGTTGGTTGAGTCCGATGGTTACCATTATTAGGCCTAATTGACTGGATGTAGAGAATGCAATAATCTTTTTGATGTCATTCTGGGTTAATGCGCAGGTAGCTGTAAATAACGTGGTGATGGCCCCCAGGCATAGGCAGATGGTCAGGGCGGTTTGGTTTTTCTCGAGTAGGGGACTTAAACGGATTAGTAAAAAGATCCCCGCAACGACCATAGTACTTGAGTGCAGTAGGGCGGAAACCGGTGTGGGGCCTTCTATGGCAGAGGGAAGTCAAGGGTGGAGGCCAAATTGGGCTGATTTACCGGTGGCGGCAAGGATGAGTCCCAGGAGAGGCCAAGTCAAATCGGAGCCTTCTGCGGTTGCAAAAATCTGCTGAATTTCTCAGGAGTTGAAGTTTGTTGCAAATCAGGCCATGGCGAGGATGAGGCCAATGTCACCTACTCGATTGTATAACACAGCCTGAAGAGCCGCGGTGTTTGCGTCGGCCCGGCCATATCACCAGCCGATGAGGAGAAAAGACATAATACCTACCCCCTCTCAGCCAATAAACAGCTGAAAGAGGTTATTAGCTGTGACTAGAACCATTATTGCCATCAGAAAAATTAGAAGATATTTGAAGAAGCGGTTTATGCATGGATCTGCATGTATATATCAGGCTGCAAACTCTAGAATAGCTCAGGTTACGTAAAGGGCAATAGGGATGAATACAATTGAGTAGAAGTCAAAGTTAAAGCTGACGTTAACGTCAAATGTTGTAGTGTTGGTTCAGCGCCAAGTAGAAGTAATGGTCTCTGCGCCTGTGCGAAGGTATAGGCCTAGTGGGAGTAGGCTGACGAAGAATGCTAGTTTGACGGCTGTTTTGGCGTGGGAGAGGGCCCAGGAGTCATGTCGGGGCTTAGGGCTGAGGGTTGAGAGCACGGGGTAGGCAAGAACAACAAAAACTAGGAGGAGGGTCGAAATGATCATAATAGCCGTGGTGTGCATAGCTGCTACTTGGAGTTGCACCAAGAGTTTTTGGTTCCTAAGACCAACGGATGCGCTATTATCCTTTAGAAGCGGTGACGAGTGAGCCCCGGGGTTCAACCGGGGTGGCGAAGATTAGCAGTCTTCGTTGCTAGCGAGCCTCTCCCGGTGGACAAGGGGGTTTTAACCCTTATTTTTAGAATCACAATCTAAGGTTTTGTTTAAACTATGCCTACAGTGAGATCAGCTTCAAATGAGGTGGGGTTTGAAGATGAGGAGGAGGAGGGGGAGGATGTGAAGGGCAATTAAGAGATGTTCTCGAGAGAAGGAGGGTTCGAGTGCAATAAGGTGGGGGGGCAAGGGGCCTCGTTGAGTTATTAAGAACATGTAAAGCGAGTAGCCCGCGGTAATGAGGGTACCCCCTCCTGTCAGTGCAAGAGTTCATCAAGATCAGTTAAATAGGGAGGTAATAATTATTAGTTCTCCTATAAGATTTGGCAGGGGGGGAAGGGCCAGATTGGCCAAGCTAGCAAAAAATCATCAGGTCGCCATTAGGGGGAGTACTATTTGTAACCCGCGAGCTAGAAGCATGGTTCGGCTGTGGGTACGTTCGTAGTTTGTGTTTGCCAAGCAGAAGAGAGCCGAGGACGTCAGGCCGTGAGCAATCATCAAGATTAGTGCTCCTGAAAGTCCCCATGGTGTCTGGATTAGGATACCCCCTACAACTAATCCTATGTGGCTTACCGAGGAGTAAGCAATAAGGGACTTAAGGTCCGTTTGGCGTAAACAAATGGAGCCGGTTATAATTACACCCCACAAGGCTAGAATTAAGAAAGGGTAACTTAACTCCTTAGTTAGTGGGTCTAGGACAATCAATATACGAATTATCCCGTATCCTCCGAGCTTGAGAAGGACAGCTGCTAGGATTATGGAGCCTGCAACGGGTGCCTCGACGTGTGCTTTGGGTAACCATAGGTGTACACCATACAGTGGTATTTTTACTAAGAAAGCCAAAAGGCAGGCTGCTCATCAGATTTTGTCGGTGTAGGAAAGAAGGTGAAGAGGGGCTGAGTATTGTAGTGTAAGCAGGGAGAGGGTACCGAGACTATTTTGAAGGAGGAGGAGGGCCACTAGTAGGGGTAAAGAGCCGGCCAATGTATAAAACAGGAAGTAAGTGCCAGCGTTAAGTCGTTCTGTTTGATTACCCCACCGCGTAATGAGAATGAGGGTGGGAATAAGGGTAGCTTCAAATATTACGTAGAACATAATAACTTCAGTGGCACTGAAGGCTAGGATGAGGAAAACTTGAAGAGATGCAAGGAGTGAAATATACATTCGTTGGCGAGTAAGTGGCTCGAGGCTTATATGTTTTTGACTTGCGAGGATTATGAGGGGGAGCAGCCAGCAGGTGAGGACCAGGAGTGGGGTTGAGAGGGGGTCGGTTGCTATTAAGGAATTAAGGGAGGACCAGCCCGTGTCCATAGCATTTTTAAACCAAGCGAAGCTGAATAGGGCAATAAGAAGGCTGTTCCCTAAAGATATAGACCACACGCATTTAGGGGGACAAACTCAGACCGAGGGAATGATTATAATGGTGGGGAGAAGGATTTTTAGCATTGTAGGAGATTTAGGTTTTGCAGGCGATCAGTGCCGTGGGTTCGGGCGGTGGCAACCAGTAAGGCTAAGCCTGCGCTGGCTTCACAAGCTGAAAATGCTAATAACAGCATTGGTGCTGAAGAAAAGCTAGTGGAGCCAAGTTGAAGGGTTCATAGGGAGAGGGCTATAAACAGGGATAGTATTATACCCTCTAGACACAAAAGGGCCGATAAAAGATGTGTTCGATGAAACGCGAGACCTGTCAGACCAAGCAAGAAGGCTGACGAGAAAGCAAAGTGACTAGGTGTCATTAGACAGTCATGGACTTTAACCACAAGTTTTTAAGCCGAAATTAAAGGTTTTTCTTAAACTAACTGTCTATTCGGCTCAGTCTAGTCCGCCCTGAAGCCATTCGTAGATGAGGCCGAGGGTGAGGAGGCCCAGGACAGTGGAGGTTCAAAGGAAAGTAAGTCCGGGGGAGGCAAGCTGATCACCCCACGGAAGGGGGAGGAGTAGGGCAATTTCAAGATCGAAGAGGAGAAAAAGAATGGCGACGAGGAAAAATCGGAGGGAAAATGGGAGGCGGGCCGTACCTAGGGGGTCAAAACCACACTCATAGGGGGAGAGCTTTTCGTGGTCGGGGCTAATAAGAGGAAGTCAAAAAGATACAAAAGCCAGGACGAGGGAGAGGGCAGCGGCGATGGTAATTACGGTTGAAACTAGACTCATTATCTTTCCTTGGATTTTAACCAAGACTTGGTGATTGGAAGTCACTTATACTAAATTTAATACTAGAAAGATTAGGAGCCTCATCAGTAGATTGAGATATAGAGGAAAAGTCACACGACGTCTACAAAGTGTCAGTATCAAGCGGCTGCTTCAAAGCCAAAGTGGTGCTCCGATGTAAAGTGATACTGAATTTGTCGAAGGAGGCAAACGGCTAAGAATAGGGAGCCAATAATAACATGGAGTCCGTGAAAGCCAGTGGCTACGAAGAATGTTGAACCATACACTCCGTCTGCGATTGTGAAAGGGGCTTCATAGTACTCTATGGCTTGAAGGAAAGTAAAGTAGAAGCCAAGAAGGATAGTGAGAGTTAGGGATTGAATGGCTTGTTTTCGGGCCCCTTCTATAATGCTGTGGTGGGCTCAGGTAACGGTTACGCCTGAGGCGAGTAGTACAGCTGTATTTAAGAGGGGGACTTCAAAGGGGTCAAGTGTTGTAACACCTGCGGGAGGCCAGCACCCGCCTAGTTCTGGAGTGGGCGCAAGGCTAGCGTGGTAGAAGGCCCAGAAGAAACCTAGGAAAAAAAAGACTTCTGAGGTAATAAATAAGATTATGCCGTAACGAAGCCCTTTTTGGACGGGGGGTGTATGATGTCCCTGAAATGTGCCCTCTCGCACGATGTCTCGTCATCATTGATATATTGTAAGGAGGAGAAGGGCTATCCCAAGGGTTAGAAGGGTGGTGGAGTGGAAGTGGAATCAGATTGCGAGACCTGATGTTATCAGGAGGGCAGCAATTGCACCTGTTAAAGGCCATGGGCTGGGGTCGACTATATGGTATGCGTGTGCTTGGTGGGCCATTAGATGTTCTCTTGTAAGTAAAGTGTTAATAAAAGCACAAAGACGTAGGCTTGAATTATAGCGACGGCGACTTCAAGAAGAGTTAGTAGAACAAGTACTGTGGCTGTAAGGATAGCTACGGCTGGCATTAAGGGTATTAGAACAAAAGCGGCTGTGGCGATAAGTTGGATCAGAAGGTGGCCTGCGGTCAGATTCGCTGTGAGCCGGACCCCTAGTGCAAGAGGGCGAATAAATAGACTGATTGTTTCGATAATAATTAGTATGGGAATTAGAGGGCCGGGGGTACCTTCTGGTAAAAGATGACCTAGCGCGTGGGTCGGCTTATTACGTAACCCAATTAGTACAGTAGCTAGTCAAAGGGGCACTGCAAGCCCAAGATTTAGTGAGAGTTGCGTGGTAGGAGTAAATGTGTAAGGAAGCAGGCCTAGTATATTAAGTGTTAGAAGGAAAACCATAAGAGATACCAATAGGGGGGCCCATTTATGTCCTTGCGGGCTTAGCGGTATGATAAGTTGATGAGTTGTACGGCTGATTATTCAGTTTTGAAGGGTTATATATCGGCCATTTAAGCAGCGGGTTGTAGGGGTGGGGTAAAGAACTCAGGGGAGCGTTAGGGCCAGTAGAATAAGGGGGATGCCTAAAAATTCGGCGCTAGAGAATTGATCAAAGAAACTTATTGCCATGGTCAGGATCAGACTCCTGATTTCCGTGCTTTATTGTTTGAGGCTGTTACTTGATTGGGGTTGATATTGGATAGGACTGTTGGGAAAATGACGAGGAGGAAAATTAGTCATGAAAAGGTAAGGATTCCAAATCAAGGTAGGGGGTTGAGTTGGGGCATGTCGCCAAGGGTGGTTGGGGGTCACCAGTCTTTAGCTTAAAAGGCTAACGCTATTACCCGGCTTAGCTTCTTAGCGAGGCGTCTTCAAGTATTAAAGAGGATCAGTTCTCGAAATGTTCTAGGGGAACTGCTTCTACTACGATAGGCATAAAGCTGTGATTAGCTCCACAAATTTCAGAGCATTGGCCATAAAATACGCCGGGCCGGGATGTAACGAAGGCTGTTTGATTTAATCGTCCGGGTACTGCATCTATTTTAACGCCGAGGGCGGGGACTGCCCATGAGTGGAGGACATCCTCAGCGGAAACTAGTACTCGGATTGGGGAGTCTACAGGGACAACCATACGGTGGTCCGCTTCTAAAAGCCGGAATTGGCCAGGGGTGAGGTCTTGTGTGGGGATTATGTAAGAGTCAAAACCAAGGTCCTCATAGTCCGTGTACTCATAACTTCAGTACCACTGGTGGCCTATAGCCTTGATCGTAAGGTGGGGGTCATTAATTTCGTCTATCAAATAGAGAATGCGAAGGGAGGGGAGGGCAATTAAGATGAGGATTATTGCTGGGAGAATTGTTCAAATGATTTCGATCTCTTGGGAATCAAGAATATACTTATTAGTTAATTTTGTGGAGACCATAGCCACAATAATATAAAGGACTAGAGTGCTGATGAGAAAAACGATTATTAAAGCGTGGTCATGAAAGTGGAGGAGCTCCTCTATTACGGGTGAAGCTGCGTCTTGAAATCCTAGTTGCGAGGGATGTGCCATTAAATTACAAGACACGCGGGGTTTCAACCCACAATTTAGCCTTGACAAGGCAATGTAATTGGTTTTTACTAGTGTCTTATTAAGAAAGTGACAGAGCGGTTATGTGGCTGGCTTGAAACCAGCACAGGGGGGTTCGACTCCTCCCTTTCTCGCTAGTTTGTTTGGACTTGGACGAAGGCGGGCTCCTCAAATGTGTGATAGGGGGGAGGGCAGCCGTGCAGTCATTCCACATTGGTGGCAGTCAGGGCAACTGATTGGATTTCACGTTTAGCAGCAAATGCTTCTCAGATAATAAATAGGAATATAATTACTGCAACAAGCGAAATTAGAGAGCCAATCGATGAGACTGTATTTCACAGGGTATATGCGTCCGGGTAATCTGAGTATCGTCGCGGCATACCGGCAAGCCCCAGGAAGTGCTGAGGGAAGAAGGTGAGATTTACTCCTACAAACATAATTCCAAAGTGGATTTTTGTTCAAGTGCTGTGAAGGGTGTAACCCGAAAATAAGGGGAACCAGTGTACAAAGGCAGCAACAATTGCAAATACAGCTCCCATGGAGAGGACGTAGTGGAAGTGGGCAACGACGTAGTATGTGTCATGAAGGACGATATCCAGGGAGGAATTAGCTAGAACAATTCCTGTTAGGCCCCCTACTGTGAAGAGAAAAATAAAACCAAGGGCCCACAAGAGGGGGGTTTCTCACTTGATTGACCCTCCGTGAAGGGTCGCGAGCCAGCTAAATACCTTTACGCCAGTAGGGATGGCAATAATTATTGTTGCTGATGTAAAGTAAGCTCGTGTGTCTACGTCTATTCCGACTGTAAACATGTGGTGGGCTCATACGATAAAACCTAGAAGACCGATTGCCATTATAGCTCAAACCATTCCTATGTAGCCGAAGGGCTCTTTTTTACCTGAATAATAAGCTACGATATGCGAGATTATGCCGAAGCCGGGCAGAATTAGAATATAGACTTCGGGGTGACCAAAGAATCAGAATAGGTGTTGATAAAGAATGGGGTCTCCACCTCCCGCTGGGTCAAAGAAAGAGGTATTAAGGTTACGGTCCGTTAATAGCATTGTGATGCCAGCGGCTAATACCGGAAGCGAAAGCAGAAGAAGGACGGCAGTAATTAAAACAGATCATACAAAAAGGGGAGTTTGGTACTGTGAAATCGCGGGGGGTTTCATATTAATGATGGTTGTAATAAAATTAATTGCTCCGAGGATTGATGAGATACCTGCGAGATGTAGGGAAAAGATCGTTAAGTCGACAGATGCGCCTGCGTGGGCTAAGTTACCAGCTAGCGGGGGGTATACCGTTCAGCCGGTCCCCGCACCAGCCTCTACTCCTGATGAGGCAAGAAGTAGGAGGAAAGAAGGGGGAAGAAGTCAGAAGCTTATATTGTTTATTCGGGGGAAGGCTATGTCAGGGGCTCCAATCATTAGTGGAATAAGTCAGTTACCGAAGCCACCAATCATGATTGGTATTACTATAAAGAAAATTATTACAAAAGCGTGAGCTGTAACAATAACATTATAAATTTGGTCGTCCCCTAGAAGAGCCCCTGGTTGGCTCAGCTCAGCCCGAATCAGAAGGCTTAGGGCTGTGCCTACTATTCCGGCTCAGGCACCAAATACTAGATATAGGGTACCAATGTCTTTGTGATTAGTAGAGAAGAATCAACGGGTGATGGCCACAGGTAGGATGGCTGAGTTTTAAGCGGTGGATTGTAGCCCCATAGACAGAGGTTTAAGTCCTCTTCTTACCAAGCCCTGAGGTGTAATTACATATCAGATTGCAAATCTGAAGAAGCAAGCTAGTCGTTTGCCGGGGCTTTCCCCCGCCTTTATGGCCCGCCTACGGCGGGGGAAAGCTAGATGGATGCTCGCGGGTTCGGGCGCTTAGCTGTTAACTAAGAGTTTGTAGGATCGAGGCCTGCCCATCTAGGTAAGGCCTTAGCTTAATTAAAGCATTTGTTTTGCATGCAGAGGATGTGGGTTAGTACCCTGCAGGTCTTATCAGGGGCTGGAAGATTTTAACTCCCGCTGAGAGCTTTGAAGGCTCTTGGTCTGGATGCTAACCTAAGTCCCTTAGGGGGTAAACACTGCAAGGACCGTAGGGGCTAAGGGTAAGAGGGTAATAGAGCCCACGGTAAGAGTGGCGAGAGGGAGGGTGAGTTGGGAAGATTGAAGTCGTCAGGGGGCTGAGCCAACAAGGTTGTTGGGGGAGATGGTTAGGGTTATTGCATAAGTGAGCCGCAGGTAGAAATATAAACTGAGAAGCGCGGTGAATGCTGCTAGGGTAGCGGCTGGTGCTAGGCCTTGCTTGGTAAGTTCCTGCAGAATCAGTCATTTAGGTATAAAGCCAGTGAGTGGGGGGAGGCCACCTAGCGAGAGCAAAACTAGGGGGGCAAGAGATGTGAGGGCGGGTGCCTTGGCTCACGAGGTCGCAAGTATGTTGATGTTGGTTGACTCGCTAAGTTTAAAGACAAGAAAGGTTGAGGAGGTTATAAGGATGTAAACAAGAAGGGCGAGAAGCGTAAGGGTAGGAGAAAATTGTAAGACCAGAATCATTCAGCCTAGGTGGGCGATGGAAGAGTAGGCAAGAATTTTACGAAGTTGTGTTTGGTTTAGTCCGCCTCAGCCTCCAATAAGGGTAGATGCAAGACCGAGTATAATCAAGAGGGGGGAGTTGGCGGGTTGAATTTGAAGGAGTAATGCGAAAGGGGCTAATTTTTGTCAGGTAGATAAGACTAGTCCGGTGGTAAGGTCCAGTCCTTGAAGTACCTCGGGTAGTCAGACGTGGAGGGGTGCGAGGCCAATTTTTAGTGCGAGGGCCAGAGTAATAATGGTAACCGGGAGGGGGTGAGCTATTTGGTGGATATCTCATTGACCCGTAAGCCATGCATTAGTAGTGCTGGCGAAAAGGAGTGTGGCGGCCCCGGTAGCTTGGGCCAAGAAGTATTTGGTAGTGGCTTCTACTGCTCGGGGGTGGTGGCGTTGTGATATCAGTGGGATAATCGCTAAGGTATTGATTTCAAGGCCTATCCAGGCGAGCAGTCAGTGTGAGCTCGCAAAGGTAATTGTTGTCCCTAGACCTAAGCCAAGTAGAAGTGTAGCTAAAATGTATGGGTTCATTAGTAGAGGTAGGATTTTAACCCACATGTTTGGGGTATGGGCCCAAAAGCTTAGTTAGCTGACTTTACTAGGAAGTGGTGTAGACGGAAGCACTAAGAGTTTTGATCTCTTCAGGTAGGGTTCGAGTCCCTTCTTTCTAAGGAGTTGGAGGGATTTTAACCCTCGTGATTCACTCTATCAAAGTGGCCCTTTAATTTCAGGCACAACTCCTGGCTAAAGTTGAGGGGGTAGTCCTGCAAGTGCGACGGGTAGGGCGAGGTGTCAAATAACAAGGGCGAGGGTTAGGGGCAGAAAATTTTTTCAAATTAAGTGCATAAGCTGGTCGTAGCGGAACCGCGGGTAAGATGCTCGAACTCACAAGAACACAAGTGAAAGTAAGGAAGCTTTAGTTATTAGGTTAATAGCGGTCAGCTCTGGAATAGCGGGAATATGTGAGGCTCCTAAAAAGAGGGTGGCGGAGAGTGTATTTATAAGAAGAATATTTGCGTATTCTGCTAGAAAAAAGAGGGCGAAGGGCCCCCCTGCATATTCGACGTTAAAACCCGAGACCAATTCGGACTCACCTTCTGTTAAATCAAAGGGTGCTCGGTTGGTTTCAGCTAGCGTGGAGATATACCATATCGCGGCAAGGGGCCAGGCTGGGAGAAGCAGCCAGATAGCTTCTTGGGCTACGTTGAAGGTTTGGAGGGTAAAGCCCCCAGTAAAGATGATAATGTTTAAAAGAATTAACCCAAGGCTCACCTCGTAGGAGATAGTTTGAGCTACAGCTCGTAGGGCCCCAATGAGTGCGTATTTTGAGTTTGATGCCCATCCTGAGCCTAAAATTGAATAAACGGCCAGGCTTGAGAGGGCTAAGACAAAAAGGACCCCTAAGTTAAGATCAAGGACCGGGTAGGGGAGGGGTATGGGGGCCCAGAGCACTAAGGCAAGTGTGAGGGCCAATATGGGGGCAAGAAGAAATAGTACTGGAGAGGCCGTTGAGGGGCGAATGGGCTCTTTGATGAATAGTTTGACCCCGTCGGCAATGGGTTGAAGAAGCCCGTAGGGCCCGACAATGTTAGGGCCTTTTCGTAGTTGTATATAGCCTAGAACTTTTCGTTCAAGAAGCGTCAAGAAGGCGACAGCCAGGAGGACGGGTACAATGTAGGCCAAGGGATTGATAATATGGGTGGGAAGTAGGGATATCATAGTTAGGGAGGGGATTTGAACCCCTGTACAAAGGGCTTAGGCCTTTTGCATTCTTGCCGGGCTCTGCCACCCCAACTTTGCCGTGCTCTCCGGCAAGAGAGGTATGCCCTCTTATCTGCTTCAGTTGTGTTCACTAGGTGGGGGTGAGGCGTACTTGAAGCATAGGCCTTTCCTTTTCGGTCCTTTCGTACTAGAAAAGAACATGTCATAGATAGAAACTGACCTGGATTGCTCCGGTCTGAACTCAGATCACGTAGGACTTTAATCGTTGAACAAACGAACCCTTAATAGCGGCTGCACCATTAGGATGTCCTGATCCAACATCGAGGTCGTAAACCCCCTTGTCGATATGGGCTCTAAAAGGGGATTGCGCTGTTATCCCTAGGGTAACTCGGTCCATTAATCGGCGTTGCCGGATCGCGCAGGTCAGAAGTACTGTTGGCTCGAGCTGCGGCTCTTAGCTGTGGGAATCGTATGCCCAGTCCATGCGGAGGTTCTTTATCTACTCCGCGGTCGCCCCAACCAAAGACATTCGGGTAGTATTCATTAAGCTTGTGCCCTGTTACTAGGGGGTTTAAGATGATCTACTTTAGTGTCTAAAGCTCCATAGGGTCTTCTCGTCTTATGTTTTTATTCCCGCTTCTGCACGGGAGAATCAATTTCATTGACCTGAAAAAGGAGACAGTCAAGCCCTCGTTATGCCATTCATACAGGTCTCCAATTATGAGACAAGTGATTGCGCTACCTTCGCACGGTCAAAATACCGCGGCCGTTGAACATATAGTCACAGGGCAGGCGGGACCTCTTATACTTTTAAGTGTTGCAAGAGGCGATGTTTTTGGTAAACAGGCGAGGCTAAGATGTGTTTGCCGAGTTCCTTCTTTTTCTTTCAGTCTTTCTCTGGAAGCACTCCTGTGTGGGGTTAACGGTGGTGCTGTTGGGTGATTTTCTAGTTGATTATTTTGATAGTCTCAGTACCCTCTGTGGGTTGGGGCCGTTAAAATTCGGTAGGTGGTCTGTTCCGATTTACACTTGTGCAGAGAGAGAGGCGGTAAGCTCTCTTATTACTCATATTAGCATAATCGCTCCCATGTGTGCATGGGGCGGCCCAGTAAAGGTAGGGGGATAAGATTAAATTATCGGGATCTAGGGGTGGGAAATATGTCTGAGCTATAACGCTTTCATTTTCGGGTGGCTGCTTTCAGGCCCACCGGGACATTTTGCCTTGGTGACTATGATCTTTACCCTCCTGGAAAAGTTGTGTCTTGATTCAAAGGGGCTGTACCCCCTATGACTAACTCTCACGGTGTTCTCTGTATCTGTAAGGCTGCAAGGCTATGGGTGAATAAAGAAGCCGGGAGGCTGAACTCCTATTCATTTCTTGGGCAACCAGCTATAACTAAGTTCGTTAGGTCTGTCACCTCTACTCAAAGCTCTTCCCACTCTTTTGCCACAGAGACGGGTTTGCCCTATATTTAGGCTGTCTTGGAGTAGCTCACTCAGTTTCGGGTTTTCAAACTAAAGGGCTCTTTGCTTGGGGGCCACTAGCTAAATCATGATGCAAAAGGTACGAGGGGTGATCTCTGCTTCTTAGGGCCTTATTATTGAGTTGTTTCATTTCTCTTTCAGCGTTCCCTTGCGGTACTTCTTCTATCGCTCCGAGCCCCTTTTCTGTCGCACATACTAAGGGGGAAAAATGGTTTGGTCATGGTGTGTCTAGTATATTAGGGGGTATTAATCTTGGGTTGTTGTTGTTGATTAGGTGGGCTAGCTGCTTAGCATCAGAATAACCCGAGTTGAACGGATATTTTCTCAGTGTAAAGGAGGTGCTTTGCCACGGTTTAAGCTACATTCTGATATGTTTTGCCAAGTGCACCTTCCGGTACACTTACCATGTTACGACTTGCCTCCCCTTTGCAGTTAATGGTGTGTTAAATACCAGTAATATTAGGAGCTTGGGGAGAGTGACGGGCGGTGTGTGCGCGCTTCAGAGCCTATTTCAGCAAAACACTCTATTTTTTGCTTACTGCTAAATCCTCCTTCCATGTACATTTCAGTACAAGTTTCGTAATTCCCTGGTGTTAGGGAATGTAGCCCATTTCTTCCCTTTCCATACGCTACACCTCGACCTGACGTTTTGGGCTGTGCCAATTTCGCTTACTATTAGGCCTTCACAGGGTAAGCTGGCGACGGCGGTATATAGGCGGTGAGAACAAGAAAAGGTGAGGTTGAACGGGGAATATCGGTTATAGAACAGGCTCCTCTAGGTGGGTCTAAAGCACCGCCAAGTCCTTTGGGTTTTAAGCTCGTGCTCGTAATCCCCGGGCGGATAGTTGTTGTGGCGTACTATCTATGTTTAGGGCAAAGCATAGTGGGGTATCTAATCCCAGTTTGTGCCTTGGCTTTCGTGGAGTCAGAGGTATAAAGCTACTTTCGTAATTGAACTTCTTACCTTCGGATGCGTATAACAGCTCTGAGGGCGTTCGGCTTTAGTATATTCTTCATCTTAACCACGCTTTACGCCGGCGTCTGTCAACTTGGGCCTCTCGTATAACCGCGGTAGCTGGCACGAGTTTTACCGGCCCTCTTAACTTTAACTAAGTCAAGCTTTCACTTATGGCTTAATGTTTATCACTGCTGAATTCCCTTGGGGGTGTGGCTTAGCAAGGTGTCGTGGGCAATGGTAAGGTTGTGCCTGATACCAGCTCCTTGTCTCCGAGTAGGTGACTGTTAGGGCATTCGCACAGGGGTGCGGATACTTGCATGTGTAAGTCTAGTTAAAGCCGACAGAAAAGTCAGGACCAAGCCTTTGTGCTTCTGAGGCTTTCTAGGGCCCATCTTAACAGCTTCAGTGTTATGCTTTATTTAAGCTACGGAAGC